TCGGTACCGCAGTAGCTCTTTGGTTAGGTATTGGAGCAACATTACCTATTGATAAATCTCTAACTTTAGGTCTTTTTCAAATTGATTCAACTGTGACACGATGTAGGTATCTAGGGAATAGTCGCTTCTAAAGTGAATCCTCCCTAGATACATGAATTTTATTATGATCTATTTCGCGAAAATACGAATTGTGTGTCAAAGATAAAAAAATTTCTTTAAAATGAAAACTTATTCTTAGGTAAATTTATTGCGAAATGTTTCTGTAGAGTGTCCAATATCCGTTTTACATCTTCTGTACGAAAATATTCAATTCTCATAAGATCCTCCTGACTGTTACTCAAAAGGTCCAATAATGTATGTATATTGGACTTTTTGAGACAATTATAGGCCCTAGGAGATAGTTCTAATTGGTCAATAAAAATACATTTCAATGGAATTCCTTTTTTGTTTTTCCTTAGCTTAGTTAATCCATTTTGAAAGGTAAAAGGAGGTAAAGTAAACCTGTTTTTATTTTCCTCGAAATGAATGTTCCTTTCCTCCGCATGCAAAAAAGGAATAAATAAATTAATCAAATTATGAGAAGCTTCATAAAGTGCTTCCTTAGGAGTTAAACTTCCATTCGTCCATATTTCTAGAAAAAGTATTTCTTGTTTTTCATTTCCATTTCCATAAGAATGAATACTATGATTTGCATTTCGAACAGGCATGGATACAGCATCTATAGGATAACTTCCGTTTTGAGAGTTATTTGTGGGATTCATACGGTATCCGCGATCTCTATTGATTTGTAATCCAATACGCAAATCAATTGGTTCCGTCAGGTTAGCTATATGCTGTGTCGCGTTAACTATTTCCACGGAAGGCGGTGAGATGATATCTTGAGCGGTTACGTATCTAGGACCTCTAACGCAAATGGATGCGTCTCTAACTCCATACAGATTACTTCTCAATACAATTTCTTTCAAATTTATTAAAATTTCATGTACCGATTCCTCGATACCTACTATCGTAGAATATTCATGTGGCACTTTCTCAGATTTAGCACGTGTGATACATGTTCCTTCTATTTCTCCAAGTAAAGCCCTTCGCATGGCAATACCTATGGTATCGGCTTGCCCTTTCATGAGCGGGGACAGAATGAAACGACCATAATAAAGACGCGTACTGTCTACTCTTGATTCAACACATTTCCACTGTAGTGTTCGAGTGGATCCTGCTATTTCCTCTCGAACCATACTAATATTATTATTTGATCAGATCATTGAATCATTTATTTCTCTTGAAATCCATTTAATTCTTTTTTTTACACACGTCTTTTTTTGGGAGGTCTACATCCATTATGTGGCATAGGTGTTACATCACGTACAAAACTTAATAGTATACCACTTCTACGAATAGCCCGTAATGCTGCGTCTCTTCCGAGACCAGGACCTTTTATCATAACTTCTGCTCGTTGCATACCTTGATCTACTACAGTACGAATAGCATCTAAAGCGGCTGCTTGCGCAGCATAGGGTGTTCCCCTTCTTGTGCCTTTGAATCCAGAAGTACCGGCAGAGGCCCAAGAAACCACTCGACCTCGTACATCTGTAACAGTTACAATGGTATTGTTGAAACTGGCTTGAACATGAATAACTCCTTTTGGTATTCTACGTCCAGTCTTACGTAAATTAATACGCCCATTCCTACGCGAACCAATTCTTTGTATAGGTTTTGCCATATTTTATCATCTCATAAATATGAATCAGAAATATATAAAAAGATATGGAGATATCCATTTTATTTTTATGTTTATGTTAAAACAAATCTTTTATTTTTACATAACCCCTCTTTGAGAAACTTTAGAAAGATTATCCTTGTCTCTGTTTATGTCTCGGATTGGAACAAATCACTATAATTCGTCCGCGCCTACGGATCAGTCGACATTTTTCACAAATTTTACGAACAGAAGCCCTTATTTTCATATTTCTTACCCCTTACTTTAATTTTTAATCTATTCCTTGGAAGAAAATAAGTCTCTTGTTTTTTTTTTTTTCTTCAAATTGTATCTTTGATGAAAGGTATTTTTTCAAAAAGAATCTATCTAATTGTTCGAATCTTTGTTCCGAAGTCTATAAATTATACGTCCCCTGGTTGAATGAATAATATTGCCTTATTTCTATTTTGATTCTATCCCTCGGCAGTGTTTGTATCAAACTGCGCCGGATCTTCCCCGAAATATAACCTAGAATTAGATCTTCATTATATAAAATATAAATGGATTCGGAGAGCATACCATTGAGAAATGATTCAGTAATTAAACCTTCATGAATCATTTTTTTTTTTATTCCAGGAAACCTTTTTGAAGTATCAACTAATGGAGGAAAAGTTATATAACTCACCTTTCCTCTCTATTTCACAAATAGGAAGTTAGAGATAAAATTAGGATACCAGAGGAGGATCACCATATATAACACAAAATTTCTCCTCCAATTTTTTCTAGTCTAGCTTCTCGATCTGTCATTATGCCTCGAGAAGTGGAAAGAATTACAATTCCCATTCCACCTAAAATCTTAGGAATTTTTTTATAGTTGGAATAAATTCGTAAACCGGGTCGACTGATACGTTTTAAAATCGTTTTATATATTCCTTTCCTAGTTCTTTTATGGCGCAAGGTTGAAACCAAGAAATTTTTATTACTTTCCTGATGTTTCCGAACATTTTCAATAAAACCCTCTCGTAGGAGTATTTTAACAATGTTTTCGGTGATATTTGTGGATACTATTCGAACCGTTCCATTTTTACTCATGTTAGCATTTCTTATAGAAGTTATTATATCAGCAATAGCGTCTCTGCCCATGACGAATTATAATTATTGGTGCTTCCTAATTTTGATATAATCAACATGTTTTTTTATTTGAATACTTCAAACATTATTTAATAAACTAAATACTAAATTTATTATTAAATTAATTATTAAATTTAGTATTTAGTTTATTAAATTTAGTAAAAGTATATGCGTGAGACACAATCTATTAATTGGGTTTATTTCAGATATCCTACTAGAACAATATCCTAATTTGATCTATGACTATGAGTCTTTATAATACCTCGGGAGCTAATGAAACTATTTTAGTAAAATTCAACTGTCTCAATTCTCGAGCAATCGCGCCAAAAACTCGAGTTCCTTTTGGATTTCCTTCTTGATCAATGACAACCGCTGCATTGTCATCATATCGTATTATCATACCGTTGTCACGTTTGAGTTCTTTACATGTACGTACAATTACAGCTCTTATTACTTCTGATCTTTCTAGAGGCATATTGGGCACTGCTTCTTTAATTACAGCAACAATAACGTCACCAATATGAGCATATCTATGATTACCTGCTCCTATGATTCGAATACACATTAATTCTCGAGCTCCACTGTTATCTGCTACATTCAAAAGGGTCTGAGGTTGAATCATATCATTTTTATTTGAATTTTTTATTTCAATGCAAAGAATAAAGAATGAGGAAAAAGAAGAAATAGTATTTGTCTAGAAATAAAGAAACTCGTGGTTGTTTTTTCATCCCTTTTTTATATTTAGTTCTACATCCCTATCCTGAAATAACAAATTGAGTTTTTATAGGCATTTTGCACGCAGCTATTGAAATTGCTGCTCTGGCTACAGTTTCTGAGACTCCGCCCATTTCGTAAAGTATTCGACCGGGTTTAACAACAGATACCCAATATTCGGGAGATCCCTTTCCCGACCCCATACGTGTTTCTGCGGGCCTTACTGTAATAGGTTTATCGGGAAAAACACGTACCCATATTTTTCCACCACGACGTGCATATCGTGTCATTGCTCTTCGTCCTGCTTCTATTTGTCTAGCGGTAATCCAAGCGGGTTCAAGTGCCTGAAGAGCATATCTGCCGAAGCAAATATGATTACCCCGGCAAGATATTCCTTTCATTCTTCCTCTATGTTGCTTACGAAATCTGGTTCTTTTGGGGTTATAGTTGATGGTTTTTTCCCACCTCTACTACAGAACCGGACATGAGAGTTTCTTCTCATCCAGCTCCTCACGAATGAAAGGATTCGATAATATTACAGATGCGCATGTATTTAATAACTAATACATTAAACTAAGTAATGGGATTTATTGATATTATATTTCATTTATTAGATAAGAAGCTGTATATAGGGTTAGATTTGTCTATTTCGAGATATAGATAATGTTTCTTTTTTATACCGGATCCTTATTTTTTTTTTACTTTAAATAAATTATTGAATCAAGACAATATTAGAATCCAATAAATAAGAAATAAGGGTTTCGCGGGCGAATATTGACTCTTTCCTTTTCCTGCTTTATTCGTAGGATCAATCCACAACCTCTCCGATAAAAAAAAAATGGTTCTTGGTTCATTCCGCCATCCCGCCTGCTCAATCATTTGGATTCTTTTAAATAGAATCCTATATAGTCACAGGTTTCGTCGTTCCTATAGCTTCTCCATTAATGATTAGGCCTGAACTCTGCAATGGAGCTCTCAACAAAATCTGTTTCCGAGTCAATCTCCTCAGTTTCTATTAACCGGAAGCTCTTTATTATTTATATATCATTTATTATTTATATATCAATCGATACAATATTAAACAATATTAAAACAATATGAAATTAATGCTTTATTACACTGCCTTTTATTTATATGAGGTAATTCATAGACCATACATATTGGAATTATATATCATTGATATTTTTGTTCTCTCTTTCTATCACCTTTCCATTTATCCGCATCCCTTTATTTTTTTTTTATTTCAAATCCACAATCCTATTTTTTTGTTATGGAACAATTCCAGTTGTTACAACTATATGATTGATCCAGTCATATAGTGACTGTTTTTGGGATCTCGATAATATGAAGTAATAAGTTAGTTATTAGTTTTTAATTTTTTTTTATATATTTATATAATAGTAGTTGTAGTTATTGAATTTAGGGATCAGTCTTTTTTTGATCCTACTAAAAACTCTAAAGAAAAAACTAACGAGTCACACACTAAGCATAGCAATTATAAAAAAAAAAAGGTTAATTTCTTTTTTATTCAACCTTATAGAATTCGAATTATTTTATTTTTTGATTTAACAGAAAAACAGAAAAAGTTTCTAGTTTTTTGTTCTATATATCACTATATTACTGGATAGAATGACAAGATAAATAAAGGTCTATTATTCTTCATCCACAAATATCCAAATTTTGAGGCCTAGTACTCCATGGATAGTTCGAATTGTATAGGAACAATGATCAATTTTAGCGCGAATTGTTTGTAGAGGAACCCTACCTTCTCTGATCCATTCGACACGTGCAATTTCTTTTCCGTCAATACGTCCTGCAATTTGTATTTGAATTCCTTTTGTATCTGTTTGTTCAGTTAATTCAACAGCTCTTTTCATTGCCTTTCGAAATGAAACTCTATTTCTTAATTGAGAAGCCATATATTCTGCAAGAATATTGGGGTCTCCATAAGGTTTTTCTATTCGTGTGATAGCAATGTTGATTCTTCGGTTCACAGAACGAAATTCTTTTTGTACATTCATCTGTAATTCTTCGATTCCTCGTGTTCGGCCCTCTATTAATAAATTTGGGAATCCAATATGGATTATAACTTGGATTAAATCAATTCTTTTTTGAATTTCTATACGCGCAATTCCAATTCCTTCGAAACCTGAGGATATTCTTTTATTTTTTTGTACATAGTTCTTTATACAATTCCGTATTTTCTCATCTTCTTGTAGACCTACAGAAAAATTTTTTGGTTGTGCGAACCAAAAGGAATGATGATTTTGGGTTGTACCAAGTCTGAAACCAAGCGGATTTATTTTTTGTCCCATATTTTTTATTATATTATCTTTCCATCTATTTTTTTCTAAATATGAATCTAAATCTTAAATTCATCGAAAAATAATTTTTATTTATCTTTTAATACAATTGTTATATGACAAGTCGGCCTTTTTATCGGATAACTACGTCCTCGAGCTCTAGGTCTTAATTTTTTCACAAAAGAACCTCCATTGACTTCGGCTTTACTAATGAATAAATCGGTTTCGTTCAAACCCATATTATGACTAGCGTTTGCTGCTGCGGAATAAACCAATTTTAAAATGGGATAAGATGCTCGATAAGGCATAAGTTCCAATATCATAAGCGTTTCCTCATAAGAACGCCCGCGAATCTGATCAATTACTCTTTGCGCTTTGAAAACAGACATACATATATGTTGAGCTAAAACAGTTCCACTCGAATTTGAGTTCTTTTTCTTTATCATAAGGTTATCTCCCGCCAATGAATGATAAGTATCTATTTTTTTCCAAATTAACGACGAGATTTATTATCGTTTCTCGCATGTCTCGCGAAAGTCAGAGTCGGCGCGAATTCTCCCAATTTGTGACCTACCATACGATCTGTTATATAAATAGGTAAATGTTCCTTTCCATTATGAATAGCGATTGTATGGCCAATCATTTTGGGTATAATGGTAGATGCCCGAGACCAAGTTACTATTATTTCTTTCTCCTCCCTCATGTTTAGTTTTTCAATTTTTCTTGATAAATGATTAGCTACAAAAGGGTTTTTTTTTAGTGAACGTGCCACAGCGGATTACTCCTTTTTTTACATTTTAAAGATTGGTATTCTATGTCCAATAGAATATCTCGATCTAAGTATGAAGGTAAGAATAAATACAATAATGATGAATGGAAAAAAGAGAAAATCCTTTAGCTAGATAAGGGGCGGATGTAGCCAAGTGGATCAAGGCAGTGGATTGTGAATCCACCACGCGCGGGTTCAATTCCCGTCGTTCGCCCATCACATTATTTCAAATTCCAAAAATTCTATTTTCAATATTCCTATTTACGGCGACGAAGAATAAAACTATCACTATATTTTTTCCTTTTCCGACTTCTTCTTCCAAGCGCAGGATAACCCCAAGGAGTTGTGGGTTTTTTTCTACCAATTGGGGCTTTCCCTTCCCCACCTCCATGGGGATGGTCTACAGGGTTCATAACTACTCCTCTTACTACAGGACGCTTACCTATCCAACACTTCGATCCGGCTCTACCCAAACTTTGTTGATTCACCCCAACATTACCCACTTGTCCGACTGTTGCTAAGCAGTTTTTGGATATCAAACGGACCTCCCCGGATGGTAATCTTAATGTGGCTGATTTACCCTCTTTTGCGATCAGTTTCGCTACAGCGCCCGCCGCTCTAGCTAATTGTCCACCCTTTCCAAGCGTGATTTCTATGTTATGTATGGCCGTGCCTAAGGGCATATCGGTTGAAGTAGATTCTTCTTTTAAAAACCCCTTCCCAAACTGTACAAGCTTCTTCCAAAGCATACGGCTTTCTAAATGTATATGATGATATCTAGACAGATGGATCTTTATCTTATATGAATCGTATGATGAAGTACCACATGAGTGGATATATAGGAATCCAAATCTGCCGAATCACTCATGTATGATCTTCTACATCCTAGGTCTCCCCGTTCCATCATCTGGCTTATGTTCTTCATGTAGCATTCAGACCGAATGACTCTATGAAATTACGTCGATACTTCCACATATTACGGGTAACGTAGGAGACATCTCTATTTTTCCCCGGGGGGATCTTTATAATTACCACTGCTTAGCTTTCAATTCGCCTCTGACCATCAAATTAAATGTGAATAACCCGTCCTCCTCTCTTTGAAACAAGGGGCGCTTCCGGTTCTGTGCGTGCTTCAAACAATTTTGTCTTCTCCATATTACCATATCTCTAGAGTCAATAATTTTCTATGAGGAACTACTGAACTCAATCACTTGCTGCCGTTACTCAACAGTTTTCTGTTGAGGTCTATCCCATAGAGGTACTCAAATTGGATCAGTGATTGATTTCTAGGTTTCATCGTAAACCTAATTGGTTACTTCCAATTACGTAAATCAATAGTTCAAACCGCACTCAAAGGTAGGGCATTTCCCATTGATATAGGGACTTCTGTACCAGAAATAATGGTATCTCCAATTATAGCCCCTCTGGGGTGTAAAATATATCTTTTCTCGCCATCCCCATAATGTATGAGACAAATGTATGCATTTCGATTAGGGTCATATTCTATGGTTACGATTCTACCAGATATGTCTTTTTCATTCCGTCGAAAATCGATTTTACGGTATAGACGCTTATGACCTCCCCCTCTATGTCTTGCGGTAATGATTCCTCTGGCATTACGACCTTTACCACAATGATGCTGTCCACAGATCAAATTATTTCGTGGATTGGATTTCATTTGACTGTCTATGGCTCTATTACGTGTGCTCGGGGTAGAAGTTTTGTATAAATGTATCGCCGTGTTATTAAGTATTTTGCTTTAAGTTCTTTTCTCTATAAGAGGTGGAATAGAATAACCCGGTTGAAGCGTAATGATCATACGTCTGTAATGCATTGTATGTCCCATAATAGGTCCTATTCTTCTACCCTTTCCTGGGAGTCGATGACTATTCATAGCTATTACCTTGACACCAAAGAAGAGTTCGACCCAATGCTTTATTTCTGTCCTAGTTGATCCTGATTCGACATTAGAAGTATATTGATTGTTCCCCAATAACCGAATACTTTTTTCTGTAAATACTGCATATTTGATTCCATCCATAACTCCATTTTCTTCCCTATGAGTTCCAGTATCGATAAGAATTCTAGTTCTTACTGTTCATATGTTATGGTATGAATATACCATACCAATTCGTTATGTATGGATGATGAGATTCCATTGATACAGAGCCAATTCCAATAGACTTATTGAACGTTCCCATTGGCGTGCATCCAGCAGGAATTGAACCTACGAATTTGCCAATTATGAGTTGGGCGCTTTAACCATTCAGCCATGGATGCTTAACAGGGCTCATTGTACATCGTGAATAACCAAATTCCAATTGAAATGAAATCTTTAGGAGGAATCAATGAAAATCTTTAGGAGGAATCAATGAAACGATATCAATTCAAATCCTGGATCTTCGAATTGAGAGAGATATTGAGTGAGATCAAGAATTCTCACTATTTCTTAGATTCATGGATCAAATTCGATTCAGTGGGATCTTTCACTCACATTTTTTTCCACCAAGAACGTTTTATGAAACTCTCTGACCCCCGAATTTGGAGTATCCTACTTTCACGTGATTCACAGGGTTCAACAAGCAATCGATATTTCACGATCAAAGGTGTAGTACTGCTTGTAGTAGTGGTCCTTATATCTCGTATTACCAATCGAAAGATGGTCGAAAGAAAAAATCTCTATTTGATGGAGCTTCTTCCTATACCTATGAATTCCATTGGACCCAGAAATGAGACATTGGAAGAATCTTTTTGGTCTTCCAATATCAATAGATTGATTGTTTCGCTCCTGTATCTTCCAAAAGAGAAAAAGATTTCTGAGAGTTGTTTCATGGATCCGCAAGAGAGTACTTGGGTTCTCCCAATAAATAAAAAGTGTATCATGCCTGAATCAAACCGGGGTTCGCAGTGGTGGAGGAACCGGATCGGAAAAAAGAGGGATTCTAGTTGTAAGATAGCTAATGAAACCGTAGCTGGAATTGAGATCTCATTCAAAGAGAAAGATAGCAAATATCTGGAGTTTCTTTTTTTATCCTATACGGATGATCCGATCCGCAAGGACCATGATTGGGAATTGTTTGATCGTCTTTCTCCGAGGAAGAAGCGAAACATAATCAACTTGAATTCGGGACAGCTATTCGAAATCTTAGGGAAAGACTTGATTTGTTATCTCATGTCTGCTTTTCGTGAAAAAAGACCAATTGAAGGGGAGGGTTTCTTCAAACAACAAGGAGCTGAGGCAACTATTCAATCAAATGATATTGAGCACGTTTCCCATCTCTTCTCGAGAAACAAGTGGGGTATTTCTTTGCAAAATTGTGCTCAATTTCATATGTGGCAATTCCGCCAAGATCTCTTCGTTAGTTGGGGGAAGAATCAGCACGAATC